AATCCGGGTGTCGCCTAATCACCAAAAGAATTGACACACTCCCTTCTATTTTGCTGCTAGAATTTGAAAAATTTTTCCGGCGGAAGCCAACGGAGGAAACTTATAAATCTTGATAGTCCTTCCATTACTAATGGAGTGTCTACGAGCCGAGTTTGGAATTCGATTGGATAGCAGGACGAAAATCGAATTCCGTTTTTATTTTAGTTGCGGAAAGGCCAGAAGAGACTTTGTATACATATTCATCAAAGTATACATTTGAGTACTCCGCAATCAATATTAATTCGATTGAATGAGTAATTGGCTTTTACTTATGTATATACCTGTTTTCTTTTTTCGTTAACCTCTAGTCAAAAACATAATAGGGCGTCTTTCATAGAGACAATAAGGAGACGTTAAGTTAAGAATTAGATCAAAAGAAAATGGGAAAGAAATAGGGTATGGGCTAAGTAGTGATCTACCTTATATTCTATATATTCTATTTGTTTTTTTTATTCTATTTTTTTATACTTTTTATTTAACTTAATGAAGGGCAACAAAAGAAAGAATCTATTTTTATTATTTCTATATACTATATATTAGTAGCATTTCTTTGATACTTCCAAGGGGGTCTCCGCATATTTTTCTTGTGCTTAATCTTTTCTGATTATACTAGAACTCTTATAAGACTCCTTATAAGTTAATAAGTTAGATAAGTTAATAAGTTAGAGTTGGATTTATTGGATTGTTTCATCAACGATCTTAGGTCAGAATTTTTGACTCTGCGCCAGTGATTCCACTATTATTTATTAGTGAACAATAATTCAAGAATTTCGTCATAGAGATAGGGGACATAATTCACATGGATATAGTAAATCTCGCTTGGGCTGCTTTAATGGTAGTCTTTACATTTTCTCTTTCACTTGTAGTATGGGGAAGAAGTGGACTCTAGAAGTATTACTAATTGTAATTGAGTTGTAGGAATTAAACTGTATCAAATTTTTTATAAATCGTTCAGGTCTGAAAATCTTTTTTTAGTTGAAATTTCACTATTTCAACACTATTTCAATTTAAAATTCAATTTTTAAATTGAAATAGAAAAATATCTGCATTTCAAAATTTTCTTGGGTTTTAGTGTAGTAATATAGTTTATGAATAATATATATGAAGAATATTCTTTCAATCAAACAAATATTTCAATTATTTCCCTGTTTGTATTTCGAAAGTAAAAAGAATACAAAGTAAAAGAGATACAAATGGTAGGAAATTTATTCCAATTTTATTGAACTCACTTTTTATTGAACTCACTATTCAAACGTTAAAAGAGGTTTACTAATCCTTTAGCCCCCCCTTTTTTTTTTCGAAATTCGAAGGAGTTTCAATAGATCATCTGGAAACTGATCGATCAATGACCTCTTCGTCAGAATGTTATGTTAATAAAAAGATTACTTTTAATTTTCTTTTATTATACCCATCAAAGAGGCCCTTGATTCTTTTGATCGGAATTCATATTGAAAATAATCAGCAATCTGGGAATTAGAATCGTACGAGTCGCTTTTCAATTATTTCAAATTGATTGAAATCAACACAAATTAAATATAAATATAAGACAGGTGCATAAAGCAAAGAAATCGAATTGGTGGGAGGCACTATATACATTATATATAATATATAATTGATATCCATATATATACCGATATATAGAAATCTGACGATACTATTGTAGTCTGACGATACTATTGTAGATTGATCTCTATTAAATTAATCCAGATTACAATACACCTTATATACACTACAATAACAATTGTAGATAGTATGGTAGATATACACTACAATAACAATAGTAGATAGTATGGTAGAAAGAAATATCTGAATCTTTCTACCATACTATCGTATTTATTTCATAGAATACGGCGAATTCTAGTCTGCCCAGTTCATTTAAGACGCGAAATTTGAATCCCTTTCGTCTCTTCAATTATTGATAAGAACTAAAAAGTCCAGTTTAATTCAAATTAATCACCTTGGCTGACTGTTTTTACGTATATTATAAGTAAAAAAGCGGTAGGAACTAGAATAAACAGTGCAGTAGCAATAAATGCGAGAATATTTACTTCCATAATCTCATTGTTTCGTTTTTCTTTAATTTAATTCGCAATAACTCGGGAGTTAATCCCATAGAGATAATAAATCTTTCGCTTGTAAATTCAATGGGATGAATTACATCTCGATGATATCGAATCGGATCAATATCATGAATAACAATATCTGCACTATCAAATCAACTCATCGTCAAGAATTGAATAGTATAACATAGGACAATCTTTTATCCATACCGAACTCCAAATTTTATTCCTGATCCAACCAATAATTTTCCTTTTTTTTTTTTTATTTATCATTCTTTTTTATTCTTTCTTTTATATAACCTACTGCCCTTTTTGTACAACCATCTGATGAAGTATCATTGAACCGCCCTTACACTTACCATTGATTCTAAACAACCCCCAACAAACAATAGAAGATAAATAAAAAAAAGGGGGGGGGAAGAGTTAAGTTCGAAACTTCTTTTTTTACTGAGCGAATCTAATCTCCTTGGAAAACAAAAGAAGGATGATAAAGACGAGTACAAGTTTCGGTATAAAAAATCTAATATTCCATCAAATTAACTATAATTATTTATTATTATTTATTTTTATATAAAAATAAATAAAGTTTGTTCTTTCAAGGAAACCCCCTAATAAAAAAGCGATCCCTGAAAGTATTCTATTACAATAACTAAGTTATTTTATATCATGCAAATTCCCTTTCTATATGTACTTCCGGGAAACATAAAGTACTCTACTCTATTCGACAGAGTAGCAGTAATCGAAAAAGCCATACCCGGTACAGTATGGTATCTCTTGGAATCCTGAATGTGATGCTACCGATAATTCTCCTAATCCACAGATGTCTATCGCTCATCAATCGAATCAGTACTAGTCAAAGAAATGAAAATTCCCCGATTGATGATAAAAACGAAATTCGACTTACTTTCACAAAAAAGAGAGAGCAGAGTTTATATATTTTTTTATTGGATCCGTCGGGACTGACGGGGCTCGAACCCGCAGCTTCCGCCTTGACAGGGCGGTGCTCTGACCAATTGAACTACAATCCCAAGTAAATACAATAATAAAATAAAGTATTATGTATACATATTTTTATTATTTTATTCTAACCCCTTCAATTTTGACCCCTTCAATTTTGAATTTAGATTCAAATTGGCGTGTTGTAACAGAGCCGCGAGTGATATATATAATATCATATGGGTATGCGCTTTAGTGAGACCGACCTGGATTACTAGTAATCCTTTCGTTATTGACAAATAAATGGGATAATTACTCTTTCAATGAAAAGGGTTTTTTCTTTATCCCTTTCCTTCGATTGTATTTTATACTTACAGATCCTGATATGAATCTAGATCATTATCAAGATCCTAATTTGTTGGAAAAATAGAGTAAATAAATAGTGCTGGGGATCGGGCATTTCTGGAGAGCACAAAATGGGTTATATGATACCATTTCGTGTGTAGATCGGCGGATTTTTGGGCCGAGCTGGATTTGAACCAGCGTAGACATATTGCCAACGAATTTACAGTCCGTCCCCATTAACCGCTCGGGCATCGACCCAGGAAGAATAAATTCCAGGCTTATTGATAATCCATGATCAACTTCCTTTCGTAGTACCCTACCCCCAGGGGAAGTCGAATCCCCGCTGCCTCCTTGAAAGAGAGATGTCCTGGACCACTAGACGATGGGGGCATATCATACTTGAACGACCGCCAGGATACTATGCTGATAGTATGCACAATTTTAAAAATTGTCAATATAATGGGATGGTATGACTCGAGACGGAGGATCTTTCCATCTTTCACGATTCTATAGGATTTTTTCCGCCAATAATTTAGTTCAGAGGCTGCGCCAAATTTCTTTATCAATCATTCAATGAGATATGTTGGATCCCTGTTAAATTAGTAGGTACGTGTATCAATCAAATAAATTTCGTTATGATGTCAATTCCAATTAGGATCGGAAAAAATCCATTGTCATTGCATTTCTATTTATCAAATCCAATATCAATAAACCATTTTATTTTAACTATATTCACTAGTATATCCTCCCCTATAATTTTATTTAACAGACAAGTAAAATTTTTCATTTCTGAACGAACCGCTATAAATATAATATATAGTCTTATATGTACATATATTATAATAAGTCTATATACTAAACTCATAGTAGCTAGTGACTTTATTCAGGAATTGAATCAAACGAGCCCTTTTAACTCAGTGGTAGAGTAACGCCATGGTAAGGCGTAAGTCATCGGTTCAAATCCGATAAGGGGCTTTGATTTTTTCATAAATAAAAAACAAAATCCGACGGTAGTATTCGTATTTGAATTACGAATAAAGTTATTGTGGATATTTGTAATAAATTAAAGTAACAAATTATATAATGTAATATACGTATAATTTATTATTATTATAGAAATGATAACGTACTAATAAATTAGAGTATAGTTATAAATTTGCTAATATTATTATAATAAATTATAAATTATAATAAATATGGATTAAGTCGTCTCCTTGAATAAAATAGTTTCATTACTTTCCTATTTTCCATTATTCCAATTAAATCGATTAGAAATCAACAAAAGAAAAAGTAAGTGGACCTAACCTATTGCACCATAATTCTATTCACTATTCTGATATTAAAATTCGATAGAGATAAAATTGGATCTTTTTTTTATTATTATTTTCATATTTCTTTGGACTACGCGGGAATCTGTCGATATTTCCAATTTAATCTTCTTGTTCCTAGATGGTCTATTAGGAATAAATTTGCAATAAAAAAATAGCTCTTCCCTTCCTTTACGGAGAAACATTTATTCCAAGTCACAACATACAAGCCATCTTAAATATCTTTCTTTGATTTCAATTTCAGAACAGAAGATCCCCCTTTTTTATATCTATTTATATGTAGAGTATCTAG